TCTATTTTCTAAATAGAAACTCCAAAAAATTCAAATCCATTAATTATTTATATAATTTCTATTTATATAGTTATTTTTTTCTTTTTATAGAGTTCCAAAATAGCATATAAAACTTGAGTTTAGTAGAAAAAGGCCTTCCCTAGCTTTGAGCCTATGACTTTCGGCTTCGAAAACCCCTTTTCACCTTTTGATTTTGAAAATGCGGATAGGAAAGGCTAGTATGATTTCGGAGAGTGAGAACTGGAGTTATTGTCTATCTCTATCGTTGACCTCTCTCTAGGGTAGAATCGGCCGGGGGTCTGAGAGACGATGATTTACCCTGCAGCAGATGTCACTTTATCGGATTCAATTATCCTAAGAATTCTCATTAGTGCTAAGGAAAAAGAAAATTCAAAAATCCTTTTTGACCAAAAAACAATCTCATTAAATGTTCACTGCTGATAAGTTACTACATAGATGTAATCTTAGGAAATTAATATCAAAAAGAGCCCTTTATCAGATTTGAACTGAAGACTTACGCCTTACCATGGCGTTACTCTACCACTGAGTTAAAAGAAAGAGCGCATAAATTCGATTAATGAATTAATCATTTTCTTTTTTCATTAGAATAGAAAGGGTTCAATAATATAATTAATATAGAAAATCTATATAACCAATATAGAACATATAAACGTTCTATATGTAATGGAAATACAATATTACTGTACTCTATGTACATTACAGTAAAGTAAATAATGTATTTATTCCAGATTTCAAGATGTTATGGAAATCTATGCAAACAATATGACATAAGAAATCATTCAGAAACAATCAATTTTTTTTATACCAAAATAGGGTAGGTAATTTGTGATTTCTTAATTCTTGTGAAAGTTTTTTGAATAGCATAATCAATTGGTTCAAGTCCGAACTTCCCACTTATTTATTTGTTCTGACTCATCAGAAAAAAATTCACTTGATTAAAAGATATACTAATTCCCCGTGGATATAGATTCAAGATATTTTATTGAATTAGGTGATGGGGGATTTCATACGATGAACGGAAAAACAAAATATTTTTGAAAGAGAAAAGAAAAACATTTTCTTTCTTTTTTTTTTTTTTGCTTTTTATTTTCTGTCTTAGTGTGCAGCAGTAATAAATAGGTTTGAGCTGAACATCAAAAAAACAGGATGTTGACAGGAAAAAATCAAAATTCTATAATTTTTTACTGAGTTTTTTCACTTGTAAAAAACAATATCAAATTTGGATTTTATATTCAATTTTATGAATTTTTCTAGGTTTTTTCTACGCCCCCATCGTCTAGCGGTTAGGACATCTCTCTTTCAAGGAGGCGGCGGGGATTCGATTTCCCCTGGGGGTGATCGAATCCCTACCGCCGTAGCCCTCCAGGTTCAAAAAAAGAGGCGGTTTTTTAAGGTTTAGGTTTATATTAATATTAATAGTTACTAATATTTATTTAGTAAAATAAAAATTACTAAAATAAAAAAAAGTGGATATTAGTAGATTAATAAATCTAAGATTAATCCTAGATTTGATCCTTACTCCCGACCACTTCCATCCAGGGTCGATGCCCGAGCGGTTAATGGGGACGGACTGTAAATTCGTTGGCGATATGTCTCCGCTGGTTCAAATCCAGCTCGGCCCAATTGCTGCTTTATAAATGGATATGTTATATATCCATGATATGACAGATTTGTTGATATAACAGATCTGTTCTCTTTATTCTTTATCTTTCACTTTTTTTTATTTTTATTTATCTTTTTATCTTTTCTTTCAATTTCAGAAAATTGAAAGAAAAGATAAAGCTTTACTTAGATTAAACAATCTACGAAAAGATAGACAAGCGTCAAGCCGCTGTTTTTTTTATATGAATTTATCATTAATTTATCTTTCTAAGAATTGAAATTCATGATAGTTTTTTTAAGTTAAGTTAAAGTATTACTGAGATTTTAGTAAAGTCTCATAGAAAGAGTCTCATAAAAAAAAGAAAAAAGTTCATTCATTTTCATTTTAATGAAAAGATGAATTATCTGTTATTCAATAAAAGAATAACGGATTACTAGTAATCTTTGTCACTCTCACTATAGTTTATATCATATATAAAAATGATGAAAATATATCATTTCGAACTTTACCACAGCTGAATTGAATGGTATTCTTATTACCATTCTGAGTATGTATACCATACACCTTGTTTTGCTGGGATTGTAGTTCAATTGGTCAGAGCACCGCCCTGTCAAGGCGGAAGCTGCGGGTTCGAGCCCCGTCAGTCCCGAACCGGGATCCAAAAAATGGATCCATTTTTTTTACTTTCTCGTAGAAAAAGGTAGGCATAAAACAAGCAAGATCTAATCTGTAATAGGAATGAATCTTTATTGAAATTGGAATGAATTATTATTGGACTGAATATCTCTTTTGTTTTCGTTTCGCATTTATCACCCAGATAAATATGGGTGCAGAAATCTCATTTTTTTTTACTACTATCTATTGATAAGGTAAAGATTTCGCATATACTGATTCTATAAATAAGTAGTCTTATTATATTCAGACTTTTATTTATACCATTAACCGATTGTTCTTTATCAAAGAAATGATCATATTGTACAATATATACAAGTTGTATTCATTTATTGTTTGATAAACAATAGAATTTGTATAATTATCTTACCAAAATGTCATATTAAACTAAACCTCTTTTAGTTCCGATCTTGTTTGTTTTGTGTATGCTCAATATTCGCATTCAAATAGCAGACTTAATTTGCAATATATGTTTGGAATGAGATACATACATTCCAAATTTGAAAAAGGGGAGATTAACTAAAATAAAAGAGAAGACCAAGAAATCAACCTTTTCAGTTATTGGAATATTCAATTTTTTTATCCCTCCTTTTTTCCATCATACTCCTACTTCTAGGGTTTGTTTGGATATGTTTGTGACTGATCTATCTATAGAATGTCAGCCATATAATAACACTTAATTGCATTTATAAGCAAAAGTAAGGATAATTTGATTAAGATAAGGAAGACAGGCAGTAGGCTATAGAACAGAAAAAGTGGAAAAGGATTAAAATGCAATGGGATTCCTAATCCAATAAAAAATATAAAAAATAAAAAATTCCATTATCAAATTAGTATGTATAAAAGATCTTCTTATGTTATATTATTCAATTCTCGACGATAAATCGATTTGATAGAGCCTTATTCACCCATAATAAGGATCCGATTCAATATTATTAGGATGTAAGCCATCCTATTGGATTTAATTTATTTATATATAGGATATAGGACCTAAATATCTCCTCTCTATGGGATTACATCCCGAGTTATTGCGAAAACAAAAAAAGAAAAAAATGAGATTATGGAAGTCAATATTCTCGCATTTATTGGTACTGCACTCTTAATTCTAATTCCTACCAGTTTTTTACTTATTATCTACGTAAAAACAATCAGTCAAAATGATCAAAATGATTAATTTGAATCAAACTTGAATTGGAAATTCTTATAAATCATTAAAGAAATAAAAATAAAAGAAAGCGATTAAAAGAGAAAGTCTTAACAATCAAATTATAATTTTCTACTGCGATAGAATATAGTTCTTTCTATCGCAGTAGAGAGTATTTTATATTATAGATCATTTTATATTACTGATCTTATAATCAATATATTATATACATGTATCATATATACAGACAGATATATGCTTTTTAAAAATATAGAATAGATGAATTTCCAATATGTATATGTATTAGATGTCCATTTTACCATATAGTCTAGTGGATTAGTACATCCAAATAGTAGTCTAATTCTATTTTTTTTCTTAAACCTATTTCAATTCGATCAACCAAAAATAATTGAAAGCTCTTTCTTTTAATTATTTAGTTGGGTCTCCTTCTATTTTTGATTTATATGAAAACCCAGAATTTCTTGAAAGAATTCATGTAGATGTAGATAGTATGAAAATAAACTATAACAAAATAAAACAAGACTAAAGAATTCTTTTTTGATTTCGCATCTCAAGATAGTAACTCATTACGATACGATTTGGAAACGAATGATTATTATTCACTATTTTCTTTCTATGAAATACTGTATTCACTTCAGTAGAGAAATACTCTATTTACTCCAGTAGAATCTTGTGAAAGAGAAGCAAGCTTTTATTGAATAAAGTTTCGCAAGATCATTGATGTAAAAGGATCAATGAAACAATTGATATAATTCGATTACTCAATCGATTCCGTAATCAATTCCTCTAACTAAAGCCCACTCCTTCCCCATACTACAAGGGAAAGTGAAAATGTAAAGACTACCATTAAAGCAGCCCAAGCAAAACTTACTAAATCCATGTGAATTTTGTCTCCTATTTCTATGAAGGTTTCCATTATTGATCAATAATCATAGTAGAATTAATAGTGGAGAGTCAAAATAGGATTCTGACTTATAAGGCTATTGATAAACCAATGTAAAAAATCTACTGTGCTTAGTAATAGATAAAAATTCTCGTGGAATCAGAAAGTCTTAAGGACAAATCTGACATACACACTTTTTTATTTTGTCTATGAAAAAACAAAAGATATCTAAATGTATTCTCAAGATACAAAACTATCCATTAGTCTATACCTTAAAGATTTCCTATTTAACCTAAGCTTACTGTCTTGCTTTCTATGAAAGCATGAGGAGTTGTCACCACAACTCTTAAACCCATTCCTTTATTTTTTTGAATTCCACTGGGCAAGTTTTTCTATTTTCTTGAACTAGGGGTTAGAAAAATCCAGTATCAACAAATTCTTTGGTTATACAGGACAAGAATTTATCAAATTTTATTAGAAAGAATAGAAAACAATCCATTTTCTCGAAAAGGCGACACCCAGATTTGAACTGGGGATAAAGGATTTGCAGTCCCCTGCCTTACCGCTTGGCCATGTCGCCAAATCCAAAAATTGATAAAAATTATTTATATATGTTCCATTACTATTCTTTTTAGTAATTCTTTTTAATTTGGGGAAGAGGTAGTTATTCAACTCTTTTTTCTTCTTTTTTTTTTAATCCTATTTATTTTTATTGTGCTTATCCCAAAAAAGGGTTTTCTTTTTTTTTGATTAGATTCATTCAACCTCTTTAAATTAAAAACTTCTTCTCTTTGAGAGAATTCTTGTGAGGAATTCTTGAAAAGACAAAAAATGAAGAAAAAATGGATTTCCGGTGATAGATTCAAAAGTTTAGGTCAAATTGGAACCTTTAACTAGAATTCTATTTTGAATTCTATTATTTTTGATTTCATTTTTTATGTTAAAGTAACAAATTAAATTGATAAAATATCTGCAGTTAAGCTTTCTTAAGTTAAATGGGATAAAAAAATTCAATGGATTTACGACTAATCAGTATCAATTACTTAAAAAAGTCAAGTCTTTTTCAATTAGGAATTATAATAAAATTCTTATTTATATGTAAGTAAACCTCAGAACAGAAATTATTACAATTATTACATAGATTCTAAGTTAGTCTATCTTATGTATATATCATATTCCTAGAGAGAGTTTTCCTTTTATTTTGCACTGCATCGAATGTATTTAATACAAAATACATTATGATATAATGTCTATCTCTGTTGTTGCAAGTTCAATTACAAAAAAAGATGATGCAGATGGATAGATAACTATACCAACATGTACTTCCATATTACTTAATTAGTATAGTTATTTTGAGAATTATGCAATTAAATAGAATTTAATAAATTCTAAGAATATATTACTCCTAGTAATAAAAGACTATTACAACAAATAACATACTCCTAATTTTTTTGAGGTATGAAGTGTACTAAATCAAATCAAACTCTCCAATCTGCCTGACTATTCTGTTTTTATCTCATTCATTTCACAAAATGTAGGTTGAATCCTGAATCTTTAGCAACCAATCAGATCATACTATCTGTAATAATAAATAGTAGGTATAAACCGGATCCATTTTCCCATTGTATATATATTATACATATATATATACAATCTTATAATTGGAATTGGAAATAACAAGATTTTGTTCCGGAAATGATCAATACATTTCCATTCCATTTAATTCTTTTCAAATTCTCACGTTTTTTTGGAACAAAACTGAGACTTATTTTTCTTCATTTTTCCACTTCATCTTCATTTATTTATATGTAGAAAATTCATAATCCATATATGGTATGGAGTTCACTAAAATTTCATGTGATTTAGTAAACAGAATAGAAATTCCATCATTACTAGATCGATCTATAGATACGGGTCGATGAATAATGAGCAACTAATGGGATTTTTTTCGATAAAAAGTAAACTTCAGATTAAGATGATCCGGAATGGAAATGAGGGAATGTTTACAATACCTGGGTTTAGTCAGATCCAATTTGAGGGCTTTTGCAGATTCATTACTAAAGGCTTGACGGAAGAATTAAATCAGTTTCCAAAAGAAAAAATGAAAGATATAGATCAAAATATGGAATTTCAATTATTTGTGGAAAAATATAAATTGGTAGAACCCTTGATAAAAGAAAGAGATGCTGTCTATCAATCACTTACATATTCTTCAGAATTATATGTACCCGCGGGATTAATGCGAAAAACCTGTAGACGTGTGCAAAAGCAAACTGTTTGTATAGGAAACATTCCTATAATGAATTCCCTAGGAACCTTTATCATAAATGGAATATATAGAACTGTGATCAATCAAATATTGCAAAGTCCTGGTATTTACTACCGTTTGGAATTGGACCAGAAGGGAATTCCTGTCTATACCGGCACTATAATATCAGATTGGGGAGGAAGGTTAAAATTAGAAATAGATCAAAAAGCAAGGATATGGGCACGTGTGAGTAGGAGACAAAAAATATCTATTCTAGTTCTATTATCAGCTATGGGTTCGAATCTAAAAGAAATTCTAGATAATGTTTGTTACCCCGAGATATTTTTGTCTTTCCTGAATGATAAAGAGAAAATACAGATTCGTTCAAAAGAAAATGCTATTTTGGAGTTTTATCAAAAATTTTGTTCTATAGAAGAAGAAGATATGATATTTTCGGAGTCTTTATATGAGGTATTACAAAATCAATTTGTAAAAAAAAAATGCGAATTAGGAAGGATTGGTCGACGAAATATGAACCGGAGGCTAAATCTTGATATACCCCAGAACAATATATTTTTGTTACCACGAGATATATTGGCTGCTGCGGATCATTTGATCGAAATGAAATTGGAAATGGGTACACTTGATGATATGAATCACTTGAAAAATAAACGTATTCGTTCTGTAGGAGATCTCTTACAAGATCAATTCAAATTGGCTCTTTTGCGTTTAGAAAATGCGGTTCGGAATACTATATGTTTAGCAATCTTTCATAATAAATGGATACCAAGCCCTCAAAATTTGGTAACTTCAACTTCATTAACAACTACTTATGAATCGTTTTTTGGGCTCCACCCCTTATCGCAAGTTTCAGATCAAACTAATCCATTAGCACAAGTAGCTCATGGGCGAAAATGGAGTTTTTTGGGTACTAGAGGGCTGACGAGTCGAACTGCTAGTTTTCGGATACGAGATATCCACCCTAGCTATTATGGACGTATTTGTCCAATTGATACATCCGAAGGTATTAATGTTGGACTTATGGGATCCTTAGCTATTCATGCGAGGATTGGTCATTGGGGATCTATAGAAAGTCCGTTTTATAAAATATCTGAGAAATCAAGAAAAAAAGAAGCACAGATGATTTATTTATCACCAAATAGAGATGAATATTATATGGTAACAGCAGGAAATTCTTTAGGCTTGAATCGAGGTATTCAGGAAGAAGAGATTATTCCCGCTCGATACCGTCAAGAATTTCTGACTATTGCATGGGAAGAGATTCATCTTAGAAGCATTTTTCCCTTCCACTATTTTTCTATTGGAGCTTCCCTTATTCCTTTTATCGAGCATAATGACGCGAATCGGGCTTTAATGAGTTCTAATATGCAGCGCCAAGCAGTTCCGCTTTCTCGGTCCGAGAAGTGTATTGTTGGAACTGGGCTGGAAGGCCAAACAGCTGTCGATTCGGGGATTTCAGTTGTAGCCGAGCATCAGGGAAAGGTCTTTTATACTGATACTCACAAGATCCTTTTATCAAGTAATGGGAATACTTATAGTATTCCTTTAGTTAAATATCAAGGTTCCAACAAAAAAACTTTTATCCATCAAAAACCCCAGGTTCGGGAGGGTAAATGCGTTAAAAAAGGTCAAATTTTAGCAGACGGTGCAGCTACAGTTGGTGGGGAACTCGCTTTAGGAAAAAACATATTGGTAGCTTATATGCCATGGGAGGGTTACAATTCTGAAGATGCAGTACTAATTAGTGAACGTTTGATATATGAAGATATTTATACTTCTTTTCGCATTCGGAGATATGAAATTAAGACTTATGTGACTAATCAAGGCCCTGAAAGAATCACTAAGGAAATACCCTATCTTGAGACTCATCTCCTCCGCAATTTGGATAGGAATGGAATTGTGATGCTGGGATCTTGGGTAGAAACAGGCGATATTCTAGTAGGTAAATTAACGCCAACAGAGGATGAATCATTCGCAGAGGATAGATTATTAGGAGCTCTGTTTGGTATGGAGTTATCCACTGCAAAAGAAACTTGCCTAAAACTACCTATAGGTGGAAGAGGTCGCGTTATTGATGTGAAATGGATTGAAAAGGACGATTCCAGTGATATTTTAGAAATGGTTTGTGTATATATCTTACAGAAACGTAAAATCAAAGTAGGTGATAAAGTAGCTGGAAGACATGGGAATAAAGGTATCATTTCTAAGATTTTACCTAGACAAGATATGCCCTATTTGCAAGATGGAACACCTGTTGATATGGTCTTTAATCCTTTAGGAGTACCTTCACGAATGAATGTGGGACAGATATTTGAATGCTCACTTGGATTAGCGGGGGATCTGCTAAAGAGACATTATAGAATAGCACCCTTTGATGAAAGATATGAGCAAGAGGCTTCGAGAAAACTAGTGTTTTCTGAATTATATGAAGCCAGTAAACAAACTAAAAATCCATGGGTATTTGAGCCTGAATACCCCGGAAAAAGCAGAATATTTGATGGAAGAACAGGAGATCCTTTTGAACAACCTGTTCTAATAGGAAAGTCTTATATCCTAAAATTAATTCATCAAGTTGATGATAAAATCCATGGACGTTCTATTGGACCTTACACACTTATTACACAACAACCCCTTCGAGGAAGGGCTCACCAAGGAGGACAACGGGTAGGAGAAATGGAAGTTTGGGCTCTAGAAGGATTTGGTGTTGCTCATATTTTACAAGAAATGCTTACTTATAAATCGGATCATATTAGAGCTCGTAGAGAAGTATTAAATACTATGCTTATTGGAGGAAGGGCGCCTAACCCCGAGGACGATGTTCCAGAATCTTTTCGAGTACTCGTTCGAGAACTACGATCTTTGGCTCTAGAACTGAATTATTTCCTTGTATCTGAAAAGAACTTCCAGATTCATAGGAAGGAAGTATGATCTGAATTAATAATTATTTCAATTTTATTTTATGATTGACCGGTATAAACATCAACAACTTCAAATTGGACTAGTTTCTCCTCAACAAATAAAGGCTTGGGCAAGCAAAATCCTACCTAATGGAGAGATTGTTGGAGAGATAACAAAACCTCAGACTTTTCATTATAAAAGCAATAGACCAGAAAAAAATGGATTGTTTTGCGAAAGAATCTTTGGACCCATAAAAAGTGGATTTTGTGCGTGTGGAAATTATCGAGAGATTGGGACTGAAAAAGAAAACCGAAGATTTTGTCAAGAATGCGGGGTAGAGTTTGTTAATTCTCGGATACGGAGATATCAAATGGGATACATCAAACTCGTATATCCAGTGACTCACGTGTGGTATTTAAACCGTCTTCCTAGTTATATCGCGAATCTTTTAGATAAATCCCTTAAGGAATTAAAAAGCCTAGTATATTGCGGTGTGTGATTTGATCAAAATTCTCATTTGACAGTTTGAAATTGAGAAACTGTCATCCCATTCGATCCAATTGGGATGCCCTGGTTCTGACATGTGTTTTGGAAGAAATAACATGAAACTTAGGATTTTTGGTGTATTCTATACTTCCGCATTAAAAGGGAATTAATCCATGGTCGATTCCGTAATAGATAATTAGGAATAGCTAGTTATACCTTGTGAAAATCTTTTTTCATGGGATTAGCCATTCCACTCTTTTAAAGAGATATTTTTTTTAGCAAATAGAGTGTGGTTACAGGAGTTTATCTATCGCATATATGCTTCAAAGGATATTAAGATATAACCATCGAGGTGAGTAGAGACCTAAAAGATTGAATGGAATGAGATATAGACAAATAAATCCCATATGAATTTAAAAATCAAAAGTCTTTTTTTTATATAGTTCATCAGGGAAGTAGACTACTCAATAATTTAACATTCTTATTTTTTGAGAAGTAATTCATCAAATTCAAGTAAAAAAAAAAAAAAGAATAAATCAACGAGAAATTATGTTTTACTGGGAACTTGAGTAAAGAGTAGTTCTTTGTAAGGTTTTATCTAACAAAGTCTAAAAATAATAAAGAACTCCTATTTAGTGCATGCAACTACTTGAGCCGGATGAGAGGAAACCTTCACGTCCGATTTTAAAGGGGGGAATCCTACCTATAGGAACCTATCTCGATCGTTCTTTTGCTAGGCCCATAGCTAAAAAACCTACTTTCTTACGATTACGAGGTTCATTCAAATATGAAATCCAATCCTGGAACTACTGTATTCCACTTTTTTTTAGTACCCAGGGCTTCGAGACATTTCGAAATCGAGAAATTGTGACAGGAGCTGATGCTGTTAGAGAGCAATTAGCTGATTTAGATTTGCGAATTATTATTGAGAAGTCATTAGTAGAATGGAAAGAATTAGCAAATCAGGGATCTACTGGAGATAAATGGGAAGATAAAAAAATTCAAATAAGAAAGGATTTTTTGGTTAGACGTATGGAATTAGCTAAACGTTTTCTTCAAACAAATATAGAACCAGAACGGATGGTTTTGTACTTATTACCAGTTCTTCCTCCCGAATTGAGACCTATTATTCAGATAGATGGGGGTAAGCTAATAAGTTCGGATATTAATGAACTCTATAGAAGAGTTATTCTTCGGAATAATCTTCTTACTAATCTATCAGCCCCAAGTATATCTTCGGACAGAGATGTTGTAATTTCCCAGGTCAAATTATTACAAGAAGCTGTGGATATACTTCTTGATACTGGGGTCCGCGGAGAACCGAGGAGGGATGGTTATAATAAGATTTACAAGTCATTTTCAGATATAATTGGAGGGAAAGAGGGAAGATTTCGTGATACTTTGCTTGGTAAACGGGTTGATTATTCAGGGCGTTCTGTCATTGTTGTGGGTCCTTCTCTTTCATTACATCAATGTGGATTACCCCGAGAAATCGCAATAGAGCTTTTCCAAACATTTATAATTCGCGATCTAATCAGGCACCATTTCGCTTCTAATACACCGACTGCTAAAAGACAGATTCGGGAAAAAGAACCTATTGTATGGGAAATACTTCAAGAAGTTATGCAGGGACATCCTGTATTATTGAATAGAGCACCCACTCTGCATAGATTAGGCATATTAGCCTTCCAACCCATTTTAGTGGAGGGGCGTGCTATTTGTTTACACCCATTAGTTTGTAAGGGTTTTAATGCAGACTTTGATGGAGATCAAATGGCTGTTCATTTACCTTTATCTTTGGAAGCTCAAGCGGAGGCTCGTTTACTTATGTTTTCTCATATCAATCTGTTATCTCCAGCTATTGGAGATCCTATTTGTGTACCAACTCAAGATATGCTTATCGGGCTCTACGTATTAACCACCGGGAATCGTCGAGGGATTTGTGCAAATAGGTATAATCCATATAATTGCAGAAACTATCAAAATAAACCAGTTGACAATAATAACTATAGGTATAAAAAAAAAAAAGAACCTTATTTTTTTAGCTCATATGATGCACTTGGAGCTTATCGCCAAAAAAGAATCAGTTTAGATAGCCCCTTGTGGCTCCAATGGAAACTAGATCAACGTGTTGGTGGATCAAGCGAAGTTCCCATTGAAGTTCAATACGAATCTTTGGGTACTTCTCATGAGATTTATGGGCACTATCTAATAATAAGAAGTACAAAAGACGAAATTTGTTATATATATGTTCGAACCACTCTTGGTCATATTTCTTTTTATCGAGAAATAGAAGAAGCCATACAAGGGTTTAGTCGAACCCGCTATATTCGTACACTATCTAAACTCAAAAATTAGATTAGGTGATGCCTCTTCCTGGGCGGGGAAATTTGAATTTCACTATTATCCTAATTCCCTAATTTCTCCATGAATCAAGATTAAGATAAAAGAAAGTAAATCCCATTTTCGAATCACTGACTCAGGCCTATTGTCGAATCCTACTTAGCAGAAAGAATATAGAGGTAATTATGACAGAACAAGCCTTTTACAATAAAGTCATAAATGGAACTGCTATGAAACGACTTATTAGCAGATTAATAAATCATTTTGGAATGGGATATACATCCCATATCCTGGATCAATTAAAGACTTTAGGTTTCCATCAAGCCACTGCTACATCTATTTCATTAGGAATTGATGATCTTTTAACAATATCATCGAAACGATGGTTAGTTCAAGATGCTGAACAACAGAGTTCTATTTTGGAGAAACACCATCATTATGGGAATGTACACGCGGTAGAAAAATTACGTCAATCTATTGAAATATGGTATGCTACAAGTGAATATTTGAGACAAGAAATGAATCCTAACTTTCGGATGACTGATCCTTCTAATCCAGTCTATTTAATGTCTTTTTCGGGAGCTAGGGGAAGTGCATCTCAGATACATCAATTAGTAGGTATGAGAGGATTAATGTCAGATCCCCAAGGACAAATGATTGATTTACCCATTCAAAGCAATTTACGTGAGGGACTCTCTTTGACCGAATATATAATTTCTTGTTATGGAGCTCGCAAAGGGGTTGTAGATACTGCTATACGAACAGCCGATGCTGGATATCTTACACGTAGACTTGTTGAAGTAGTTCAACACCTTATTGTACGTAGAAGAGATTGTGGTACTATCCGAGGTATTTCCGTGAATCCTCAAAAGGGGAGAACAGAAACCCAAACACTAATCGGTCGTGTATTAGCAGATGATATATATATCGGTCCACGATGCATTGCCACTCGAAATCAAGATATTGGGATTGGACTGGTCAATCGATTTATAACCTTTCGAGCACAATCAATATATATTAGAACCCCCTTTACTTGCAGGAGTACATCTTGGATCTGTCAATTATGTTATGGTCGGAGTCCGACTCATGGTGATTTGGTTGAATTGGGAGAAGCTGTAGGTATTATTGCGGGTCAATCGATTGGAGAACCGGGAACTCAGCTCACATTAAGAACTTTTCATACTGGTGGAGTATTCACAGGCGGTACTGCCCAACATGTACGAGCCCCTTTTCACGGAAAAATAAAATTCAATGAGGATTTGGTTCATCCCACACGTACTCGACATGGGCATCCTGCCTTTCTGTGTTCTACAGACTTCTATGTAATAGTGGAGAGTCGGGATATTATCCATAATTTGAATATTCCGTCGAAAAGTTTGATTTTAGTTCAAAATGATCAATATGTAGAATCAGAACAAGTTATTGCTGAGATTCGTACTGGAATATCTACTTTTCCTTTTAAAGAGAGAGTACGAAAACACATTTATTCAGAATCTGGGGGAGAACTGCACTGGAGTACCGATGTTTACCATACACCTAAATATAAATACAGTAATGTGCATCTATTACAAAAAACAAGCCATTTATGGATATTAGCAGGAAGTCCTTGCAGATCTGGTAAAGTGTCTTTTTCGGTCCACAAGGATCAAGATCAAATGAATGTTGATTCTTTTTCTGTTGAAGAAAGATATTTTTCTATTTCTGACCTTTCAATAACTAATAATCAAGTAACATATAAATTGTTAGATACTACTAGTAATAGTAAAGGGGAAATTCTTAAGCATTCACGACCTGATCGAATCATATTGAATAGTCATTCGAATTTCAAGTATCCTTCTATTCTGCAAGAGAATTCTTATTTCTTGGCGAAAAAGCGAAGAAATCGATTTATCATCCCATTAAAATATAATAAAAAACAAGAATTAATACCCTCTTTTGCTATTTCGATGGAAATACCCATAAACGGTATTTTGCATCGAAATAGTATTCTTGCTTACTTTGATGATCCACGATACAGAAGAAACAGTTCAGGAATTATTCAATATGGGACCATTGAAGTAGAGTCAATCAAAAAAAAAAAAAAAAGAGAGGATTTGATTGAGGATCAAGGAACAAAAAAACCTCCGAAATACCGAACGTTGATTGAGGATCAAGGAACAAAAAAATCTCGGGAATCCAAAATATTTATTGAATATCAAAAATATCAAATGTTGATTGAGTATCAAAGAACAAAAGAATTGAGTCCGGAATACCAAGTTGAGGATCAAGGAACAAGAGAATTGAGTCCAGGATACCAAAGGGAAGTGGATCAGTTTTTTTTCATTCCTGAAGAAGTGCATATCTTACCAAGATCCTCATTTATAAGGGTCCGAAACAATAGTATCATTGGAGTAGATACACGGCTCACTTTAAATAAAAAAAGCCGAGTAGGTGGGTTAGTCCAAGTGGAGAGAACGAAAAAATATATTGAACTGAAGATCTTTTCTGGAGATATTCATTTTCCTAGGGCAACAGATAAGATATCTAGGCACAGCGATATTTTGATACCAAGAGAAAAAGGAAAAAAAAATTCTAAGAAATCCAAAAAATGGAAAGATTGGATCTATGTTCAAAGGATTACACCTATCAAGAAAAAGCATTTTGTTTCGGTTAGACCTGTAATTACATATGAGATATCTGATGAGATTGATTTAGCAACACTTTTCCCTCAAGATCTTCTGCAAGAAAAAGACAATCTCCAACTTAGGGTTATCAATTATCTCCTTTATGGAGATAGCAAGTCAATTCGAATAATTTGTCTCAAAAATATTCAATTAGTTCGGACTTGTTTAGTATTGAATTGGAACCAAGAACAAAATAGTTCTGTAGAAGAAGAGGTTCATGCTTCATTTGTCGAGATAAAGATAAATTATTTAATTCGCCGTTTCATCAAATTTGAGTTAGTCAAGTCCACTATTTTATATACTGGAAAAAGATATGAAAGAGCAAGTTCAGGATTAATTACTGATAATAGACTAAATCCTAGCAATATCAATCCTTTTTATTTCAAAACGGGGATTCAATCATTTAGTCAATATCAAGGGACTATGAGTACTTTGTTAAATCGAAATAAGGATTACCAATCTTTGATAATCTTGTCATCGTCCAATTGTTCTCAAATGGATCGATTCAAAAAAAACACTGTCCCTAAAAAAAGGAATCCCCTATTCCTATATATATTTGTTTTGGGTCCATTAGGCACTAATGTACCTAAAATAACGAATTTTTATTCATTTTATAATTTAGTAACTCAAAATGAGATCTTATTAAATAAATATTTGCTACTTGACTATTTTTACAATTCGTTTGACAATTTGAAAGAGGCTTTCCTGCTATTTCGACTACTGAACATCTTTTTACTATATATAGATATAGAGAATTGTAATCTTGATCCATGTTTCATCTTAAGGCCATCTCTTTTGAAACAGACTATCCAAGTATTGATTCAAATACTTCAACTTAAAGTATATGAATACTGTTTAATAGATGAGAATAGGAGAATTTATAATCCCGACCCACCGATAGGTTTTTTTTTGAACCCATTCAATTGGAATTGGTACCCTTTCTTTCACGACAATAGTTGTGAAGAGACATCGACAATAATGAATCTTGGACAATTTATTTGCGAAAATGTGTGTCTATTTCAAGATGAACCATACGTCAAAAAATCTGGTCAAATTTTAATTATTAATCTTGATTCCTTAGTTATAAGATCAGCTAAGCCCTATTTGCTCACTTCAGGCGGAACCGTTCATGGTCATTATGGGGAAATCTTTTATAAAGGAGATGTATTAGTTACATTTCTATATGAAAAATCGAGATCTAGCGATATAACGCAAGGTCTTCCAAAAGTAGAACAAATTATCGAAGTGCGTTCGATTGATTCAATATCGATAAACCTAAAAAGGAAGATTCAAGGTTGGAACAAACGTATACCAAGAATCCTTGGAGTACCCTGGATTTTCTTCATTGGAGCTGAGTTAACCATAGCACAAAGTCGTATTTCTTTGGTTAATAAGATCCAAAAAGTTTATCGATCCCAGGGGGTACAGATCCATAATAAACATATCGAGATTATTGTATGTCAAGTAACATCAAAGGTATTGGTTTCAGAAAATGGAATGTCTAATGTTTTTTTACCTAGAGAATTAATTGGATTATTACGAGCGGAACGAGCAGGACGTGCTTTGGATGAATCAATCTTTTATCGGACAATCTTATTGGGGGTAACAAGGGCCTCTCTTAATACTCAAAGTTTCATATCCGAAGCAAGTTTTCAAGAAACCGCTCGAGTTTTAGCAAAAGCTGCTCTACAAGGTCGTATTGATTGGTTAAAAGGCCTGAAAGAAAACGTTATTCTGGGAAGGATTTTACCTGTTGGGACCGGATTGCAGAAATGTGTGCATCCTTCAAGACAAGATAAAAGCTTTTTTTTAGAAAAAAAAAAAGAAAATCTATTTGAGTTGGAAATGAGAGATATTATGTTACATCATAAAAAATTATCTTGTTCTGACGTGACAAATAATCTTTATGAGACAAATTATGATGAAACATCATAACAATCTTTTATACGATTTCATTATTCTTAACTTAAAAAAAACAGATTCTTTTTTTCCTTTAACTATTTTTTTTAATTAATTTGTTAATTAATCAGATTATGGATTTTTTAATAAAGAATAAATCAACTCAGAATAAATCAAATCAGTAATTCAAAAAGTTGTTTAAGGTTTGTGTCATGTATCAATGGTGAATTACCGGTAGAAGGTTCCATCGGAACAATTATTTATTTCAGGGTACTTCATTTATTTGTTAATAAAAAAAGGGAGTGGGAAAGAAAATGACAAGAAGATATTGGAACATCAATTTGGAAGAGATGATTGAAGCAAGAGTTCATTTAGGTAATAGTAAAAAGAGTTGGAATCCTAGAATAACTCCTTACATCCTTGCAAAGGATAAACACAAAGGTAAAGGTATACATATTATAAATCTCGCTAAAACTGCTCGTTTTTTATCAGAAGCTTGTGATTTACTTTTTGATGCGGCAAGTCAAGGAAAAAACATTTTAATTGTTGGTACCAAAAAATTACCAGAAAGAGCTGCGGATTCAGTAGCGTTGGCTGCAATAAAGGCTCGGTGTCATTATGTTAATAAAAAATGGTTTCGTGGTATGTTAACAAATTGGGTCATTACACAAACGAAACTCCGTAAGTTAAGAGACTTAAAAGTATCAGAAAAAATGGGTAAATTCAATTCTCTTCGCAAAAGAGATGCGGCAATTTTGAAGAGAAAATTATCTACTTTGCAAACATATCTCGGTGGAATCAAATATATGGAGGGGTTACCTGATATTGTGATCATCATTGATCAGCAAAAAGAATATATAGCTCTTCAAGAATGTATTATTTTGGGTATCCCGACAATTTGTTTAATCGATACAAATTGTGATCCAGATCTCGCAGATATTCCAATCCCAGCCAACGATAATGATACAGTTTCAATTCGATGGATTCTTAACAAATTGGTGTCCGCTATTTGCGAGGGTCATTCTAGCTATATAAAGAAGCATTATAAATAGTTGATATAAAGAATCATTTCGATCTAGATATTCCACCAAGATCAAGTTGGTAAGGATAATAATATTGTTTCCATTTGTACCTAAAAGATTTTTTACCTATAAAGGCTTTGGGCGGGGAGGGACTCGAACCCTTAACATGTAAGTTATCGCTTCCCAACTGTACCTATTTGTACGGATTTCTTTGATTTATGATTATGAACCCTCTTTTTATTTCTATATAAATGATTTGAATATAATTATTTTAATATCCATTTATATGGATATACTAAAGAGGGATATAAGATCCTTGGCATCGATTTAATTAGATCTTGACATCACCATTTTTTTTATATAGAATCTATAATTGGATATTGAAATGTTATTTTTTTTTTTTCATTTTTGAGTTTCTAATTTAGTTAAGTTATTCGATCATATATTTAATATTTATAATTTAATCCTTAAATCTTAAATATTAAATAAATGCTTAGGCATTAGGCAATGGAATTATCAATCGTATAGCAAAGTTAAGAGAACAAAATTAAATATTATATAATAGATATATATTATGCCAACTATTAAACAACTTATATCTTTTTTGCAAATTCTTCCTATTTCAAGTCTTTTTGAAATAGTAAGTAAATCCGCTAATGACTCTTTTATAGTTCTTAAAAATCTACACAATTTCAAAAGAAAAGGGCATGCCTGCCCTTTTCCTTTGAAATTAAAAAACAGGAAAAATTCCTGTAGTTACAGTGATAAAGACACGGAAAAAGATATTCCGAATCTAAATTTATTGGACTTAATAAGAATTCATTTCAAGCATAATTCCTTGAATGAATTCTTATCGGAATATTTTTCTTTAAATTCTTTTCTTTTGAACGAAAAAGAAGATTCTCCTATTGATAAAAGCACTTTTGCGTATGATAAAAAAATCAATGCATATTGTTTTTGTAAAAAAGTTAAAAAGAATTCTCTTTTTCCTATTGCTTCCTGCTACTCTGATAACAACCCATGCAATAGTCTGAGCAAAAAGAATCAAATATGTGCCGAGTATGAAGAAACTACTTCTGATTCTGGTAATCTAAATTCAGTAAATTTGTCAAGTGAGAAAAATGAAAGTTCACAGGATAATGCATCCATTGGTAAACAATATGCGCAAAAAAACAAATATATTTGTAAACGGTGTGCATTTTGTAAACATTGTGCATTTCATTTACCAATGGAGAGTTCAGATCGAATCGAATCTTTGATTGATTGGGGTACGTGGGATCCCGCAGATGAGAATCTGGTTTCTATTGACCCCTATGAGATCCTTAGAAACAACAAGATTCGCAAGGAAGAATTTGAAGAATTCTCAAACGGTGAAGAATTTGAAGGATCCCCAGACAGCAAAAAAAGAATTAATTAAAAAATAAAAGGAGATTCAATATTTTGGATCTCCCTTGTTAAACCAGGTCGGTCGAATACTTTATGAAATGAGTGGAGTATCAGAAAGTATAGCTAGAAGAGCTATTGAGATAGCTGCTCACAAAATGCCCATACAAACTAAATTTATTATTTCAGAATAGATAATGCTCTTTCCTGGGCGGGGAAATTCGAATTTCATTATTATCAAAATTCGTATATAAATATATCTCAATTCCTTAATTGAGATATATTTATATACGAATATATAATTCGTATCGAAGCGCCAATTTTATGTATGATAAATCTTAATTTACCTTCTTTTTTTGTGCCTGTAGTAGGTCTTGTATTTCCAGCATTTATGATTTGTTATTTATTTGTTTATATCCAAAAAAATAAAATTACATAGATCTTGAATTTAGAGAGTATAGTTACTTTAAAGAGTAATTGGTAGTAGTGTTAATATCTAATCTATATAATAAATTACTCTAAGTGTTCGTTGATGAGAATTCCTTGCGGGTCAAGAAAAATAAAGTCAAATTTGAGTTATTCTCTCAATTCCAATCGAATGCAACTGAACAAATCTAGTATAGTATGAATTGGCGATCAAAAGATATATGGATAGAATTTCTAAAGGGATCTCGAAAAACAAGTAATTTTTTCTGGTCTTTTATCCTTTTTTTAGGTTCACTAGGATTCTTAGTGGTTGGAACTTCCAGTTATCTTGGTAGAAATATTATATCCGTGTTTCCGTCTCAGCAAATCCTTTTTTTTCCACAAGGAATCGTAATGTCTTTCTATGGGATCGCTGGTCTATTCATGAGTTCCTATTTGTGGTGCACAATCTTTTGGAATGTAGGTAGTGGTTATGACCAATTTGATAGAAAAAAAGGGATAGTGTGTATTTTTCGTTGGGGATTTCCTGGACTAAAGCGTCGCATCTTTCTTCGCTTCCTTATGAAAGATATCCAATCAATCAGGATTGAGGATAAAGAGGGTATTTATTCTGGTCGTGTACTTTATATTGAAATCAAAGGTCAAGGGTCCATTCCCTTGACTCGTACAGATGAAAATCTTTTGACGACGCGTGAGATTGAACAAAAAGCTGCCGAATTGGCCTATTTCTTGTGTGTACCAATTGAAGTATTTTGAAATGAATTGAAGAATCAAAGTTTTATTATGAGGAAGAAGGTATGGAATTCACGAATTGAATTTTGAATCCAATGCAAATCTTTTCGAAATGCTCATTTGAACAAAACATATTAAATTCTTCGATTTTATCTTGCCTTGTTTCACAGATTCAGAGCAAATAAAAAACATATAGGATAAAAAACATATAGAATAAAAAACAGGAGAACATAGCATATAAAAGGAGGAATACGTGTATGAAATTACTATGAATATTACTATAAATAAGTTATATTTTTCTATTTATAAATAGAAAAATATATTCTAAATTAATAATAAATAATAAATTCAGAAAAGAAGAGATTTTTGGTATATTATTTTCTCATATGCCAAATATATCTCGTATACGTATGTATGGGTTTCAATACCATTTTGGTATACTAGAAGATTTCTACTAGAAAAAAGTCAAACTGATAAACTTAATTAAGAATTAAGTTAAAGTAGAGAATTATTCGAACGTGAATTTCATAATCAAAAATTCTTTTCGTCTTTTTGGAAGATTTGGGATTGATATCTTATTTTCTGAGTTTTGGCTATACAACACGGTGAAACACTTCGAAACAGTAAAAAAAAAGATCTTGAAAAAGTATTTTCATTTCGAAATCTGATCCGTTATTTGAAATAGGTTTTTGAATATTCTTCGAAATGAACAAATATCGAGTTTACTCAATTGAGATATCTGGAAATTCTAATATTTCTTTTTCTTTTGACGATAAAAAAAAAAAGAACCTTTATTCTATTTCTATACTTTTTCTTTATTTTATTTCTATACTCTTTCTAGATGTAAGAACTAAATTAGTATACAAAGAAAAATTAAGAATAGACCCATAGATTCTGTTTATTAGAATTAGAAAACTCGTGTTTCATTCAATCAAAGAAATAAATATCATTTAGAGTCATTGATTGGATAAAGAAGGTTGATTAATTACCAATAAAAAATGAAAAAAAAGAAAACATTGTCTTCTCTCCCATATTTTGCATCTATAGCATTTTTGCCCTGGTCAGTCTCTCTTTCATTTCAAAAATGTTTGGAACTCTGGATTACTAATTGGTGGAATACCAGCCAATCTGAAAATATCTTGAATTGTATTCAAGAGAAATATTTTCTAGAAAGATTCATAGAAATAGAAGAACTTTTTCTATTAGAGAAAATGATAAAAGAGTACCCGGAAACATATATGCAAAAACTAGGAATACACAAGGAAACGATACAATTAGTTAAAGCATACAATGAATATAATCTTCATATCTTTTTGCATTTATCAACAAATATAATCTTTTTCAGTATTTTAAGTGGTTATTTTATTCTGTGTAATGAGGAACTTATCATTCTTAATTCTTGGGGTCGGGAATTCCTATATAACTTAAGTGACACAATAAAAGCTTTCTCAATTCTTTTAGTTACTGATTTAGGAATTGGATTTCATTCAACTCATGGTTGGGAACTCCTAATTGGTTCGGTCTACAATGATTTTGGATTGGCACATAAAGATCAGATTATATCTGGTTTTGTTTCTACTTTTCCAGTTATTTTAGATACAATTGTAAAATATTTGATCTTCCATTATTTAAATCATGTATCTCCTTCGCTTGTAGTAATTTATCATTCAATGAATGAATGAAGAACTAATTTGATCTTCCTACTATATCAATTATATAAATTCAATCAGAATATTTTTGTCTTAAAAAAAATAAAATTCAATCTTAGTAACTTTTTTCTATTTCTACGTTTTCAACGTATTAGTCCTATATTCTAAGAAAACTATTCCAGTACAATGACAACAGATTTTTGTATAGGAAACTAGACTAGCTACCTATCTAATTTATTGTAGATGTAGAAATTATAGGATCTATAATTGGACATGCAAAATATAAATCCTTTTTGTTGGGTAAAAAAACAAATGACTCGATCCATTTGTGTTTATGTATCGATCATGATATATGTACTAAGTCAGGTATCCATTTCAAATGCATA